GCGTATTGTGCCGGTTCTTTTGAGTAATATATCTGGAAATGCCCGTTGATACCTTTTTAACACCGTTTCGGATACAACTGTTACATTCCAAAATCACTGTTACTCGCGCGTCTTTCCTCTTGGCCATGAACCTCCTTTGAATTTGAATTTTTAATTTACTCAACTCTTCTATTTCTATTTGATTTTGATTCGAAACTAAGAAAAAGAAAGCAAGGAAAAAATAACAAATAGAAGTTACGAACTTGAAATCCAATTCTAAAAGATCAAAATCAAGAAAGATAAAGTAATAATAAATCAAAGCAAAGCCATAGTATAAGTAAGACAATGATTTAGAAATTCTATTTCAACCTGAAGTAAGGTATTTCAGTTAAAGCTCTTGTATTCTTGCCCTTGACCCGCATTTTCGACTCTACTCCCATGCCTCCATTTATTCATTTAATTTGAACTTGAAACCCAAGTCTCGCCGACGTTAAATCCACTTTATTCTTTCTCTTTCGTCCCTTATTTTTTTTTAAGAAAAATAAAAGAAAAGGGAAAAAAGAGAAAAGGGGGAGGGGTATAGTCACCGATATTTCATTCTATATCTAATCTTCGTCATTCTTTCCGCTGTAATAACTAGAATGAAAAAAAGGGGAATGTCAACGCATCCGGGAAAAAACGATTAATCTCTATCAATAGACCTGCTAAAGCCCCGAACCATAGCGTACTTAGTACTGGGGCCACGGAGAGATATGTTTTTAGATCTCGCATTGAAAAACCTCCTTTTTATTTATTGTAATACATAAAGATAATGCATATATAATCAGATGCATTTGTAGTTAAGGTCTACTTAGAGTTGTACACAGAATCCCTAATTCAAAGTGAAGTTAATTTCAATTGAAATGTACAATGATCCATAAGATTTTTTTTTCTTATTATTATATGTTAAATGAGACCAAAAAGACGAAATGGCCAGAAAAAGTGCGCTTCGGAATGGAGAAATAGGGATGTGGAAAACAAGACAGGAATTCTCTACAATGACATTGTATAACAATTCAAGGGATGTGGCGCAGTTTGGTAGCGCGTTTGTTTTGGGTACAAAATGTCACGGGTTCAAATCCTGTCATCCCTACCTATTACTGCTCAGTTGAGCAGTAACGAGGAATCAATTGAGATCGATTCAAATTGGACGGACTCGTTCATTTTCTTTTTATGAAACTATAAAATATATGCATTCAAAATGGATAAGGGTTAGAAAAAGAATCCTTTTCTTTACCTTTAGAGTATTATCCATTCTAATAAGAAATAAGAAAGCGCTCTTAGTTCAGCTCGGTAGAACGTGGGTCTCCAAAACCCGATGTCGTAGGTTCAAATCCTACAGAGCGTGACTTTTTCTTCGTAGATCGAATTAGACTGAAAGGGGTTCAGTCACTTCCACAGCAATTCGAATTTGACCTCCTGGAGATTCAAGAAAGGAGGAGGCCAATCAAAAAAAGAAATGTTAATTAATCAAAGGTCCAACTGATCACCACGCCTATATTGTAAATATGCAGTTACGAATAATCCAGCCAAAGTAATAGGAATTAGACCTAACACGATTCCAAATAGAAAAACTTCAATCATTTGAATTTTTTGAAAAGGAGAAAAAAGAGGTAATAAATATATATACCTAAATATTAATCCGAATTGACGTGAATCTCAATAACCAAGAATTGACAATTGATGTGGTAAGTACCTATATTTCGCAGAAGGATTTCCTTTCTGAATTTTTTCTTTCAACTATAAATTTTAAATAAGTCGTATCTTGCTCAAACCAATAAATAGAGCTGAAGTTATAGTTAAAGCCACTAGTAGAAAACCGAAATAACTGGTTATAGTAAGCATGAAGGATCTATATTAAATAGAGTATTTTTTTGCGTATGTTTCGAAAGCATTTACCTAATTAATTTTTGTAAAATAGGAGGATATACAAAAATACCAATTGAAAGTTTTTGATTCATCTATCATTATAGACCATTATAGACGGCATGAACAAAGATAAAGTGGCGGGTGAAACTGATCGCGATTCCTACCAACCCATGGGTTGAGCGAAAACTAATAATACGAACTTGTTTGTGTAACTTAATTCACAAATAAAATATTTTTTCTGAATTCCATTATTATGGAATACAATTTTTCCATTTCTTCTTTCCATATGTTAAAATAAAGCCTGATTCTTTCCAAGAATTCATTACAACTATTAATCCGAATTATTTTATTCGTTCTTTGATTTCTTTCATCGAATAGGATCTACTACTCATATTTGTTTCTGGACGATTAAGCAATTCCTTAAAATTAAAAAGTAAAAAAGGAGCGATTCTAACAAAAAATTGTCTCTACAACCATGAAAGGGAAATTAATAGATCTCAATCTACTTAAATTGTGGCAATATGATAATCTCTTTCGTTGTATTCATTGTAAGAATTTTCTATTAAATAGAATACATCATGATTTTACATCAACAAGGAAGAAAGAAATTCTT